AATAGCGATTTATTCCTATAGAGCGTCCATTAACAAGAAAATCAAATCATAAATATCGAAAAATTCTTGTCTTTTGTGATCGACAAATATCGAAAAATTCTTGTCTTTTGTGATCGTAAGAAACTAAAAAAGGAAATAAAAAACCCGCTTTCTACAATTTAATATATATCGAATTTAAATATCAGAATAGCCAATATAGTCATGATTCAATGGGTCAGGTCCACTTACTTTTTTTTTAGTTACCATTTTTATGTAGGTTTGGTGGAAACAATAGGGAGGTAGGAATATTTTGGTTTGTGATTAATAAATAGGGGTTGGATATCTAGAATATTTATGTTATGTTTCCTGGAATATTTAAATAAATAATAATAAGATATAAAGAGGACTATTATGTCACTACAGGCTAGAAGCCCCCACCCACTAAGTTCAATTAGTCAATATAATAATAATTAAATGTTCAACTTTTTAAATTAGAACTCAAAATAATAAGAATTCATTATATTCTAAATAATACAATAGTGTTTGCCTTTTTTTTACTATCAAAAATATCTGTATTCTTCGATGAAAAACGAAGACTAAAGACTCGAGTTTCATGAAAAAAGCCCTTTATCGGATTTGAACCGATGACTTACGCCTTACCATGACCATGGCGTTACTCTACCACTGAGTTAAAAGGGCCTGCTCAATTCATGATTTAGCCATTTTCCATTATGAGTCTACTGCATATATACATATATGCAGTAGACTCATAATGGAAATAATGGAAAAAGAAATTCCATTTACCTAGAAAAGGGGTAAAATTTTTCTCGTTTTTGAATTTTCTGACTTAATGTGAGATAGTGATAGGCATATTTTATCTGAACAAGAAACGAAGCAATGAGTTAAAATTGAAGAAAAAAAAAGTTCAATTCAAATTCAAATCCTATAGAATCAGAATATAAAAAGACTGTTCGCCATTAGATTATATTGACAATTCCAAAAAACTATTCATACTATCATTATAGTATGATGACGGCCCCCATCGTCTAGCGGTTCAGGACATCTCTCTTTCAAGGAGGCAGCGGGGATTCGACTTCCCCTGGGGGTAGGGTACTACGAAAGGAAGTTGATCATGGATTATCAATAAGCATAGAAAGAATTCTTCCTGGGTCGATGCCCGAGCGGTTAATGGGGACGGACTGTAAATTCGTTGACGACTGTCTACGCTGGTTCAAATCCAGCTCGGCCCAAGAATTCACCGCCCCATGAGTAAGATATAATTAATTTATCCTATAGAAAAGAAAGGGTAATGCCTGCTTCGTAGAGAAATAAAGAAAAATTTTTCTCTATCTTTTTTTTTCATCTCATTGAAAGATTAATTATTTTTATTTAACAATAAAATAAAAAATCACTAGTTACTAATAATCCGTCTCACTCTCACTAAAGCCCGTGTTTATGTGGATATAAATCAATATAGCATTCGCATATCTGTTACGTTCCGACATGACGAGTATAATATTCTTATGAAATCCTAAGTATATGTATGCTATACACCTCGCCGGGATTGTAGTTCAATTGGTCAGAGCACCGCCCTGTCAAGGCGGAAGCTGCGGGTTCGAGCCCCGTCAGTCCCGAACTAGGATCTCATGAATTGAGAAATTCATTTCTCTATTTTTGTGAAAGGGAAGACGAAGAGCAAAATGGAATCAAACAAATTCGCACCGCGGAGATTATTTCTTTTGTTTCGCATGTCTCATCAGATAAATATGGGAAGTTCCTTTTCTTCCCCAGTACTAATTGATAAGGAAAAATATATGTAGATTTAGTACAATTGGTACTATTGCTATATTCAGTATTTAAAGTTTAAGAGATACCAATACTCTTTTTTTTTTTCAATCATTTCTCTATTTTTGTGAAAGGGAAGACGAAGAGCAAAATGGAATCAAACAAATTCGCACCGCGGAGATTATTTCTTTTGTTTCGCATGTCTCATCAGATAAATATGGGAAGTTCCTTTTCTTCCCCAGTACTAATTGATAAGGAAAAATATATGTAGATTTAGTACAATTGGTACTATTGCTATATTCAGTATTTAAAGTTTAAGACACTCTTTTTTTTTTTCAATCATTCTGCTCTTGATCAATGAAATGGAATAGAGTGCTCAGATTTTTGGGGGGGTACAGACACAAAATAGCTTTGTTTATTATATTATATACAATGAACTTAATCTTAATAGAAAGAATTTAATTTTCCGGCAAAGTACTTTTTAGGTTAAAGCACATCTTTTCTAAATCTAAATTTTTTTTAGCCTCAATTATGATTACTGATTTGAAACAATTTATTTCATTCTCATTCCAATTTTATATTGAATTTTTGATGTATACGTTCCAACTCCAATCCAACAAACAAAGAGTATACTAATAAAATAACATAAAATAAAAGACCAACAAAACCAAGTGGGGCTCCTTTCTTTTCTTATTCTTAGTAAAGGTAAAGCTTGAATAGTCGATTTTTTAGACTTAACCTTTTATACTTATACTGTTTGGCTCTCTTATGCCCTAGAGAATACCGGTTATATAATACCTTATAATTCTATATACAAAATCCTATGTATATGTATAAGTAGAAGAATTGTATAAGGAAGATAAGATGCTAGGTTATAGAAAAGAACAAGTGGAAAAAGGATGAAAACCTAATGATAGGTATTTATGATGTTTTTTGTGGATAAAAGATCTCCCTATGTTATACTATTCAATTCTCAACGAGAAATTGATTTGATAGATCAGAAATTTTTATTCATAATATTGATCTGATTCAGTATCATCAAGATACAATTCATTCCATTGAATTTACAGGAATCAAATTTATCATCTCTATGGGATTAGATCCCGAGTTAAGTTATTGCGAAAAAAAAAAAGATTAGATTATGGAAGTCAATATTCTCGCACTTATTGCTACTGCACTGTTCATTCTAATTCCTACTGCTTTTTTACTTATCATCTATGTAAAAACAGTTAGCCAAAATGATTAATTTGAATGAAACTTGAATTATCAGTTCTTAGCAGTTCAATTCAATGATTCAAGAAATGAAAGAAAAGAATTCAAACTCTAAGTCTTAAATGAAATGATTGCGCTGAGCTGGAATCAGAACAGAAGTAGCTTATTAAGTATCTAAGCTAGTGTGGTAGAAAGAACTATATATTTATAGTTCTTTCTACCACACTAGCTAGTATTGTATACTAATATTAATATAGGCTTCATATAGACAAAATTACAATATGTATATAGTAGATGTACATATAGATAAGAAAAAACTTTTATTCGATTTCTTTTTTTTCATCTCAAGAAGTCATTGATTGAACAATTAATGGATGATCCGCGTAGTTATATGATAACTTGGGGTTAGAGTAAACCTGGCCGTTTTTCATGTTTAAACAAAACATGAGATGAGTCAAAAAAGTATAATTTCTAGAAATTTAAAACAAATGTGAAATGTGTGATATGTAAATATCCTAACGGAAGAAAGATCAAATTTTATTATGTGTAGGACCTCTTTGGACAATCACTAATCGTTTCGCTTACAGTGGAAAGAAAATATATAGTGTCATAATAACAGAATTTTTTTTTTCTTTTAGAAAAAAAATATAGACTATTAGTCAATTTAGTCAAAATTAGGTTGGAAAGAATCTTCTATTATGCGTAGATTTGAGTTGCAAAATACAATTATGATAATGATTTATTACTCTATTCCAGTACAATTTTGAATACTTTTTTTTTAGGCAAGGCTTCGCAAAACGATTAATAAAGAATTGATACAGTTCGATTGAGCAATCGATTACTCAATTTATTTGTAGTGTCCACAGCACTAGAGTCCACTCCTTCCCCATACTACAAGTGAAAGAGAAAATGTAAAGACGACCATTAAAGCAGCCCAAGCAAGACTTACTATATCCATGTGAATTATGTCCCTTATTTCTATGAAAGAATTAATCATAGTGGAATCAATGGCACAGAGTCAAAATAGGATTCTGACTTAAGACTATTGATGAACCAAATCAATTCAATGAATACATTTGCAACAAGTTTCAATATTTTAAGATTTCCGGTAGAATCAGGAAGTATTAAGTACAAGATGATACACGCGCCTTTTCTATACACAACTATATATCAGATACCTCTATTTTCTATTTGATCTAAGCTTACTGTCTTTCTATGAAAGAATCGGTAGAACCCACTGCCACTATTACTACATACATATATTCTTTTTTTTTCAATTTTTACCTTTACTCTATACTATAAGAGTCGACCAACTATTCTGATTCTATGTCTGAGCACTCATAGCCTTTTGTGAGTTTAAATACAAAGTATCTTCGTGCCTTTCTACAAGCCCTAAATTTATTTCCCATCATTGTATCCAATATTTCTTTTAATACCCAACAGAATCATGAGACGCTACTTAAAATTAAAAATTGTTTAAGAGATTTTGATATGCTAGTCTTTTATATAATCTTTTATTCTAGTAGTAAAAATGGGGTGCCTCTTAGGAATCTTTGTATATCGAGATTTCCGATCTTAGTTCTTAATTCCATTCTGGAATTTATTCTCATCATTGTATCCAATATTTCAAAATTTTTTGAAATAAATGGTGAGAATCAATCATTACCAATGATTAAATTAATCATTGAGGTTTTTGCTTCATCCCTATTACTGCCGATTTGATTTGGGCTAGACTCAGATTTTAAGAAAAAAAGTTACAGTATTTTCTAAAACCTATGCTATTTTAAAAACTTGGACATGCCGCCAAATTCGATCCAAAATAAAATGGATAAAAATATTAGCCATATTCTATTTCTACTACTAACTCTTTTTTTTTATCTTGAATCCCGTTGTACTTATCCTCAAAAACACATTCTTTTTTTTTTATCTGGTTTCTATTATTTTCTTCGATTTATTATATCTCAAAATATACATCAGTTAATAATTTCCCTTCTCGTTTCTTTTCTATTGAGAGTCAAATTCTG